GGGACGGGGTGGTACTTGTGATATTTCGGCTTGGGACGCATTTTATTTGGCAGTTTTCTGGATGTTAAATACTATTGGATGGGTTACGTTTTATTGGCATTGGAAACACATCACATTATGGCAGGGTAACGTTTCACAGTTTAACGAATCTTCCACTTATTTGATGGGATGGTTAAGAGATTATCTATGGTTAAACTCTTCACAACTTATAAATGGATATAACCCGTTTGGTATGAATAGTTTATCAGTCTGGGCATGGATGTTTTTATTTGGGCATCTTGTTTGGGCTACTGGATTTATGTTCTTAATTTCCTGGCGTGGTTATTGGCAGGAATTGATTGAAACTTTAGCATGGGCTCATGAACGCACACCTTTGGCAAATTTGATTCGATGGAAAGATAAACCAGTAGCTCTTTCAATTGTACAAGCAAGGTTGGTTGGATTAGCTCACTTTTCTGTAGGTTATATATTCACTTATGCGGCTTTCTTGATTGCCTCCACGTCGGGCAAATTCGGTTAATTATTTATGTATTCTATCCGCAATAATATGTTTTTTTAATAAAAAAAAAAGGTATGCACTCTTAATATTTATTTCTACATCTAGGATCCGATTTGTATCATTATCATTGATAATAAGAGGAACTGAAGCATTATGGCAAAGAAAAGTTTGATTTATAGGGAGAAGAAGAGGCAAAAATTGGAACAAAAATATCATTTGATTCGTCGATCCTCAAAAAAGGAAATAAGTCAGATTCCGTTGCTAAGTGAGAAATGGAAAATTCATGGAAAATTACAATCCCCACCGCGCAATAGTGCACCTACACGTCTTCATCGACGTTGCTTTTCGACCGGAAGACCGAGAGCTAACTATCGAGACTTTGGACTATCTGGACACATCCTTCGGGAAATGGTTCAGGCATGTTTGTTGCCAGGGGCAACAAGATCAAGCTGGTAAGGATTTGAGTATCCCTTAATTTTTCTATTTTTTTCTATAATCGATGAGGCCCCTTTACCATTCTGTCTAAATAGGCTATTCTATTTGTACAGATATGGAATAGGGGCGCATTCAATTCTTCTTTGTTTATTAGAGTTTAGTCCAAGTTTTTTTGTTTCATCGCGGGGTAGAGCAGTTTGGTAGCTCGCAAGGCTCATAACCTTGAGGTCACGGGTTCAAATCCTGTCTCCGCAACATTTTTTTTCAACAAATGTAAGTTTTATTCTATTAACTAGTCATTAATTAATACTTGTCTTTTGGGACGCGAGGAAAAAATTACTCTATTGCCAGGTCAACTATAACAGAATATTTTATCTTTTTCAAGCCATTTATATTTGGGCGGATAGCGGGAATCGAACCCGCGTCTTCTCCTTGGCAAAGAGAAATTTTACCATTCGACTATATCCGCTTTTTTTTGCCTTCTTGATAATAAATTTATGGATAATATTTGTTCAAAGCTAGACGAGATACACTCTTTGGTTTGGGGTCATTTCATAAAATTCTACCAACAAATCAATTCAATTAACAATTCGATTAATATATAATAAATATATATTATATATTAATAATATATTTATTATATATATTTGGTATTGAATTTCATATTCAAAAAAATATTATTCTCTATTTCCATAAAATATTATTTTCTATATTTATATATATTTATATTATATATCAATTTTTGATTAGTTTTTTTATTTAGTTATTTATTACTATTTCATATTTATATTATTTATATTTAGTAAATTGATATTTATTAATATTTTATTCATTTTTTACTCAAGTTACAGAAGTTCGACCCCCCCTCTAATTTTTTTTTATTTATTTGCATTTTATGGACTTATATTGAATTTGAATGTGTAATTCATGGAATGGGAGGGGTCATCTCATTTTTGGATCTGCAACGAATGAATTCAAGAGATAAGAGAATTAAGTATACCCACCAAGAAGACTAATCCAATCCATAAAGATGTACCAGAAAATACAACATTTTTGTTACTCGACCAACCATCAGGAGACGCAAATACAACGGGTACACTAATCAGTAAGATTGATGAAGTAATAATTAATGCAAAAACAGCCAATTGGAAAGCAATAGTCATGTTTTTAATCCTCCAAGCTATTAACAAAAGAATATACACCATTTAATCCTCTTACCCACTAAAAATTTTTTAATAAATAAAGGGATTTTATAATGAATCCGTTGATTCAAGATGACTTATTTCCAACTTCTTTTTACCACTTTTATTCTATTCGGACATGAAGTTAAAGATTCTTTTTGACTTCACAAACGGGTATACTGGATCGTGTATCTCATTTATTTATATAGACAGATTGATAGACCTATAAAGAAAGTCACACCCCATATCTTTCTCTACATAGTGATCGTATTAACTCATAGGGCTATGTTCTATTTGTCGAAAAAAAAATAAAATATAAATTATCTTTCGGAGAGATGGCCGAGTGGTTGATGGCTCCGGTCTTGAAAACCGGTATAGTTCATAA